TTAAGTTTCCCTTTTATTGAAAAAATCCCATTCCATTATTGGTTAACTCTTTATCGAACCATATAGATGGTTCGAGCAATGATGGAATGTATATTCTTTTTACTGAATCACATGAAATTTTATCCAATTCCATATACCAATGAAATTGGCATAGACGGAGGAAAAAAGAGAGAGAATTTTAGACGGATCCAAATGGAGATGGATTAATAAAACATTCTTTGAAACAAAATTCTGTCCCTTAGCTTAGACTGATGGAGTCTTGTATAGAATATACAAATGGATCCAATTTCTACCTGTTATTGTTATTATGATATTACAATAAGATTGGGTACCATAAATAGATTCATGATTTGATCCATTCTCTATGAATGAGATAAAGACAGAATAATCTGGAACAGTATCGAGTTGGTTTTTACACTTAACTCATTTCATTGATTCCGCCATTATTCAAAAAAGGATTCCCAGAGAAGAGGGAGCCCTTGTTAGTGTTAGTAGAATTAGTAGAATACGATTGAAACGCGTAAAGGGCGTTGTATAAGTATATCCAGATATAGCTATCTAGTTATCTGCATATCCCATCTTTTCGATGGTGCTATATGAGAATTTCCAATTTAGATTCAACTTATTCAATAGAATAATATAGAATAATATTCAATGCAAAATTCAAGCATGACAATTCCCTATAAAATAAGGTGGATAGGACTAGGTATCCGTGTAACAATTTCTACTCGAGGGTTTACATATACACATATATGTTGTTATAATTGAAATTGAAAACAATTGATACTGATTAGTCGTGTATCAACTTTTTTGTTTTCTTATGTTATTAATTTTATTATTAAGTTAAGGAAAGAAAACGTTAGATCCAAATCCAAGAACTATTCATGAATTCACAGGGAATAATTAATAGTTCTAATTTACCCTGCATTTTTGACTCTGTGGCTAGAAATCCATTTTTTTTTTATGTTTCAATATCAAAAATCAAAAAAAGATCTGTATGTTTTGAAAGACTCTACAATCAAGAGAACCCTGGACCCGGGAATCCCCTTTGGAAAGGGATAAAGAAACCCGTTTTCAAAATCCAACACAAACCAAAAAAAGGTTGAGTAACCCCCCCCCAAAAAAAAAAAAAAACGAAAACAAAAAAAGAAAGAGTTAGGTCTATTTTGGGTTATTTTGGCGGCATGGCCGAGTGGTAAGGCGCGGGACTGCAAATCCCTTTCTCCCCAGTTCAAATCCGGGTGTCGCCTGATCAACAAAAGAAAAGCTTCGGAATACCTTATCCCTCTATGCTAAATAGAACTCACAAAATTCTTGCCTGATGGAAGCATAACTAGGGTTGTCGATACTGTATTTTAAGAATACTTTAAGAATATAGAGGCTCTATAAAAAAAAAAAAAAAGACTTGAATTTATTGCATTTGGTTATGGTCAAAATCGGGTATCAATATGAAAAAAACCTCATTTATTATTTATTACTGATTACCGATGGATTTGGGCTATTTCATTTATTTGTATTTTATTTTTCAATCGAATCGATAGTAAAACTTCAATTGTGAGATTCATAACTACGAAAGTCAGATACCTAAAATGGAGGTAGCCAAAGGAAAGGGGGTTCCTAAATGAAAACCCAATCCTTGCTTCTATTCTAGGATCTGAGGGAGATTATAGGAAATACTATCAATACTTCCTAATTACCCTACCTTACTAGGGTGATGCCCACTGACTGAGTTTTTAATTAGATTGGGTAGGTTGGCGGGGAATCAAATTAGGAGTTGCGGAAAGGGCTCGTTTTTATTTTATATCGAGACTCGTGAGAGTCCCTGAGTACTTACTCGGGTATCCAATCAATATTGGATTGGATGTGGATGAGTAATTGACTCTTAACTAGAACTATTATAGTTATACAATAACTAACAATAACTAACTATTCTATATCTTATATCTCTATTCTATAATAGATATAGAGAATCGAATTTTCTAATAAAAGTAAAAAAAAAAAAGACTTCTCCCCTTTTTGTAACACCCTGCTAAGAACAGAGAACAGAATGGGGTGTCCCCCGATTCTTTCACAGAAAGAAACAGAGACAGTAAGACTTAGATGGGCGGGAAGATAGAGGTATGTGATAGATAGTTAAGATAGTTATCTTTTCCATCTTGATGGTATATATATTTTCTATTTGATTTGATTTCCGTTTTTTTTTTTGCTTATGCTTATGAAAGCTAACAAAACAAACAATGGGCCTTACTATTCCTATCCTACATCTTTCATTAGTAACATTCCTTTAAGATCTCCAAGGGTAGCTGTATATCTTGCTTTTGCTTACTGCTTTCCGATTCGACCAGAGATACTTATAGTATAGTTAGAGTATAGGAACTCTTGTATTCATTGGATTGGTTCATCAATAGCGTTAGAGAAAAATCCCATTTTGACTCTGCACCATTGATTCCACTATTATTAGTGATTAATAATGGAATAATTCCTTCATATTCATAGAGATCAGGGAGATAATTTACATGGATATAGTAAGTCTCGCTTGGGCTGCTTTAATGGTGGTCTTTACGTTTTCCCTTTCACTCGTAGTATGGGGAAGAAGTGGGCTCTAGGGGTACTACTAATTAAGTTGAGTAATCAAATTGGATCAATGGTTTATGTTTAATAGACCGTAGACCGTTCCGCGAAGCGTTTTAAGATAATCCATTTCAAAAAATTCTAGGGTAATCCAGTAATATATGAACAATGATCTTTCGATCAAACAAATATTTCAATGATTTGATTCTGATGTTGTTCGTATTTCGAAACTCAAAGGAATACGCATGATAGGAAATTTTTCCAGACGAACTCTTCCTATTCCTTTCCTAAATATAATATTTGATTTTGATGAACCCGCTCTTACCATAATTATGGATATTACATTACAATGAGGAGCAACCAACCCCTATTTTTTTATTTTTTATTTGTTTTTCCTTCTTGACTGTTCAAAGAGGAAGTACTGCTACTATTACGTGGATACGTACTTTCTACTGGAGATGCCATAGGCGCAGTGGTTGTTCAAAGAGGTACTACGTACTACGCATAATAAGATCTTGCGTTGGGTGATCCGTGTGTGTTCACTTAAGTTTTATACTTCTAGTAATCTTATTTATGCTTTATTCACTCACCCCATGTCATAGCTCAAGCATGAAAAATGGGTGAGGTTTACTACTTCTTTTTCAAATCCGAAGAAGTGACTATAAAACTCCGTGGGGTATCTGTTAACGACTCAATCAATTACTTCATTTATGTGGATAGATATTGTATCTAGTCTATATCAAACCCATCCATTTTATTAATTTATACAATACAACTTTATACACTTTATACAATAGAATATTTATACAATCAATATAATAATAGATAGTGTGGTAGAAAGAACTATATGAACCTTTCTACTACACCATCTATTATACTGTTGATTCCAGTTCTCTCATTTCATTTAAGACTTGGAATTGCAATCCCTTTTATTTCGTCAATCATTGATAAGAGCTAATAAGTCAAGTTTAATTCTAATCATTTTGACTGACTGTTTTTACGTAGATGATAAGTAAAAAAGCAGTAGGAACTAAAATGAACAGCGCAGTAGCAATAAATGCGAGAATATTGACTTCCATAATCTCATCGTTTTTTTTGCTTCGCAATAACTCGGGATCTAATCCCATAGAAAAAAAAAAAAAAAAAAAAATATTGATCCTGTAAATTCAATGGGATGGATTGCATCCTGATGGTTGATACTGAATCGGATCAATATTATGAATAACAATATCTGATCTATTAAATCGATTCATCGTCGAGAATTGAATAGTATAACATAGGAAGATCTTTTATCCATACCGAATCAAAAATAGGATTCCTGATCCAATCAAGAATCCCATTGAATTTCTCATCTTTTTTTTTTTTGAATTCTTTAGTTTATAAAACCTATCATCTTCCTTATAAGAATCATCCGACGAGGTATCATCTGACCTGTGTTCCGTTGCCGCCCTTCCATTGGTAACAGACCTAAACAGTAGGAGTGAAATGGAAAAGGGAAGGAGTTAAGCTCGAAGCGAAATTTGCGTAATGATCTAATCTTCCTGGAAGACAGAGAAATGGGATAAAGGAAGGTCCCGATATAAATAAAAAAAAAAAAAAGATCTAATATTCCGACAAATTCTTTCTTTATTGATTTTTCTCCTTCTTCGATGAAACCCTAAAAAATATATATATATATAAAGATAAAGAAAAAAAAAAAAAAAAATGATTCATCCCCTCTGTAGAAAAGAAACAAAAGGGGCGGATCATTGTTTGACTTATTATTATTAAAATAAAAGAACCCTCTTTTTCCTTGGATTGGGACTGAGACAGAAAGCGAAATTCAGCATGCAATTTGAATAAGATATATTGTTTTTAATTACTTTACTAATTGAGGTTGCACAAAATCGTATCTCGAAAACAAAAGGGAGTAGGTTTAATAGTACTCTGCTGCCCGGGTAACTATGTCACTAAGTTAGTTAACTGTGTATCGTAGAATAAACGAGTACAATTTGTATATGTACTCCTTGGAAACATATTGGTACTCTGTACCCTATTCCATTTCATGGATCAGAAGCAATTGAAAAAGTCAAACCAGTAGGTCTCTCTTGGAATCCCAGTATGGCGATACCTCCGACTACGTATGCCTCTCCCCCAGCAATCAGTACTAGTTCAAATAATAGAAATTCCCGTCTTTGTCCGATGAGAAATTCGAAACGAAAAACGAAATAAAAGTAAATTAAAGATCCCCACAGGAAATTCAATCCTGTCCGGGGTCCCTCTCCTCACAGAAAATGGGGAGATGAATTGAAGGATTCATCCGGATCCGAGGTCGGGACTGACGGGGCTCGAACCCGCAGCTTCCGCCTTGACAGGGCGGTGCTCTGACCAATTGAACTACAATCCCGGGGGTGAGGTATACAGCATGCATATATGTATTCTTATGCTTTCATTCGTTTCATTTCTATTTACGAGAAATATTATTGTGTTGTAACAGAAACACGACTCATATACTGATATCCACATGGATACGGACTAGAGTCCGAATGACACGGATTACTGGTAATCCTGCCAATATATTGATAATCCATTTTTCAATTTCAATGGAAAAATGACTCTTTTTCTTTTTTTCTTTACTACCTTTGCAACAAATTGGGAATCTAGATCTTTAGACAGATCAGAAGATGTGAGAAATAGGAAAGAAACCAAGGGGGTATTGTAGAAAAAAAGGACCCTTTCCCTCTATCCCTATATATTTTATTCCCGTATATCCTTAGAATACTTAGAATATATGGGGCATTCTAAATAATGGGCATTTCTGGAGGACAAATTTGGTTATCATTGATCGGCGAATTAGTGGGCCGAGCTGGATTTGAACCAGCGTAGACATATCGCCAACGAATTTACAGTCCGTCCCCATTAACCGCTCGGGCATCGACCCAGGAAGAATCAATTCTAGGCTTATTGATAATCCACGATCAACTTCCTTTCGTAGTACCCTACCCCCAGGGGAAGTCGAATCCCCGCTGCCTCCTTGAAAGAGAGATGTCCTGAACCACTAGACGATAGGGGCATACCTGCCCGATCGCCATCATACTATGCTCATAGTATGAGCAGTTTTTTGGAATTGTCAATATAATGTAATGTATAATGGGATGACTAGATCCGAGAAATCTTTCCTGCTTCTATGATTCCATAGAATTTTTGATTTTCATTCATGAACCATCCCGTCCTATATCCTATCATTCATGAACCGTCCCGTCCTATATCCTATATATATATAACGAAGTATGGAATCCCTTCAGGAAATGATTTGGTCGACAGACAGAAAAGGTAAGTCAAACCCTTCTTCCATTTTTACTCATCGACTCACCCATCATTAAGATGGGATATAACCTATCTTTATCTCACACTAATACTAAGCCAGGAAATTTAAAAACGATAGAATGCTTCTTTTTGATCGATTCAAAAAGATGATGTAGAATTGGTAAATCTGGGAAGGGATTTGATGAAATATTATATTTTGAATCGATGTCAGATTGGTACATGTATCAATCAAGTGAATCTCGTCTGGACGGGTCAATAAAAGCAAAGCTATTAGTATAGGCCCGGCCCTGAAAGAATTCATTGCATTACCATTGCTATTTATCAAATATACAAAACAAAAGAAATAGAAATAATCATTTTTTTTTTTTTTTTCCATAGAATCTCATAGGTATAGGTAAATCCCATTTTTTGTTCCTCAGTGAATCCCTATGTATACATATATATATGTACATATACTAAATGTATAGATCATGTAGTAGACTCATAGCAGCGAGTGGCTTCTTCCTGAATTGAATAAAGCGGGCCCTTTTAACTCAGTGGTAGAGTAACGCCATGGTAAGGCGTAAGTCATCGGTTCAAATCCGATAAGGGGCTTTTTCCATGAAGCTCCAGTTTGCAGTCTTAGTGTTGATTATTCAGCAGAGAAAAGAGAGATTTTTTAGAGTTAGTTGTAATAGGTAACTGCCCACATAATGAGTTATTATTCTAAAAAAATGAGAGAATGAGTTATAGGTACAAAGTTAAACATTTGTTCATTATGATGATAAGTAATTGCACTAATCTTATTAGGAGGACTGCTATGTTGTCATTACAGGATATACTTCTCCTCATTTTTCATTATTCCTATTTTTTTTGGTCCTGGTACATATCATATATATTTTATATATCCAATTCAGATTATGAATCAGCAAACCAAAACATTCCTACTTCTCCATTGTTCCAATAAAACCGATCGGCAAATTTTTAAATCAATAAAAGAAAAAGTAAGTGGACCTGACCCATTGAATGGTGACTATATCGGCTATTCTGATATTAAAAAATATTCAATTTCAATAGAGATGAAATTGTGGAAGCCGGGCCTTTTTTATTTCCTTGGACCACGCAAGAATTTGTCGATATTTCCGATTGAATCTTCTTGTTCCTAGATGACCCATAGGAATAAATCGCCCATCCCTTTCCTCCACAAAGAAATGTTTATTCCGAGTCACAAGAACAATCTATTTTTGAATATCTTTTTTTGGTTCCAGAAAAAGATCGGTTTATATCCATATAGGACTTAGATATGGATATTTGGTCACATGACTTCATGTATCAAATATTTCCATATGGATGCATCAGATATTTTTGTTCCGCCAATGTAATGGAGAACGAATGCGAGAACGGGATTTTCATTTCCAGTCCCCACTTCCTATTTAATTTCTATTTTTTTTTTTAAGGGCAGGGACAAAAGATATTGGGAATATTTCCCCCCCTTTTTTTTCTTCTACCCGCGAAATGGGAAAGGTATAGTCTGGTATTTTAGATTCATCCGAAGGAAATATAACTAAGCTAAAGAAAACAATAAGAAACAAAAAACAATCAAATAAAGGAAAAAAATGGAGTTTCATTATATATATATGATAC